TTGGATACAAATCACGAGAATGTATATTTTTCCTCGAATCCTTCGTTGAGAGGTAAAGGATTAAATCCTTTTAAGAAAAAAAGTTTTTCTTCGGAATATGAATCAAATCAAACCGAGGGATCCCTTAACTATAAAAGGGATTAATAAAACGAATCACACTTTTACCACTAAACTATACCCGCTACAATGCGATTATTGTATATAAATGAAACTTTTGTCGAACAAAAAAAGGTAATCGGACGTAATCAAGATAGGATCCAAAACAAAATAATGATGAAAATTATAGCATTGACGTGTTTGTTTTGGTTTTGTCAGTAAACCTAATCAGATTAGTAAAAGAGCACTCCTAATTCAAAATTTAAATAAAGAAAGAACAAGTTCTTTCTTTTGCTGGAGGATTTTTGACAGAACAGATAGGGCTCGATAAAACTATTTATGTTATGACATAAGAATGCATTGCACAACAATCCACAGTTCCTTTTTTTTTTTCTTTTTTTCCAGTAAAGGAAAAAAAATAAGAAAAGAAAGAATAATAATAATAATAAATGACACTTTGATTCTATAGAATGAAATTCCATATCAGAGGAATGGAAAGATCCCTTCTTCTGATTGTTGTTTCAATAATCAATAATAAGCATTTTTGTTTTCAAACAAATCATTTTATCTATATCTATGATTTGGAATGGAACAAAAAATGGCCCGGCTAGGTACTGACCAGGCCAGGCCGTGAAAAGAAAAAAAGCTCTTTCGGAAGAAGAGGTATTCTTGCTTTTTTATTTTTTTTTTTTATTCGAAATATCTCTTTAGAACCTTTTCTTTATCTAAATGGGATTGCTTATAAAAGTAGTATATATTAAAGTTGTATATATTAATAGAGTAAAAAAAAATAAAGAGAGATAAAGAAAAGAAAGGCTTTTTTTCAAGCCTTACTTTTTGTGTAATGTAAGATAGTAATTATCCTTTTTCAATTGGGAGAGATGGCTGAGTGGACTAAAGCGTCGGATTGCTAATCCGTTGTACGAGTTTTTCGTACCGAGGGTTCGAATCCCTCTCTTTCCGTTTCCGTTGATGACTTGTTATTTTATTTATTTTTTTTTTCAAAACCTTTCCTTTGTTTTTGTTTTTTTTTTATTTCATATAATAAATAAGGATGTACAATAGATAAAATCCTAAGTAAAATAGATAAAATCCTAAGTAAGAACATTGAAAAATTAAGCAAGTAAAAAGAAAGGCCTTTTTATTCTTCACGTCCAGGATTACGTCCTGGATCATTAGATAGGAATCCAAAGATGAAGAGAGAAACAAAAAATATCACTACTGTATAAACAAAGAGTTTGAGAGTAAGCATTACACAATCTCCAAGATCTTTTTTTTTCAAAAAAAAAAGAGAATAGATTCTCCATTTTTATACCCCATATCCTATTTTGACACCAATAAACAAAATGGTTTCTCGAAATCAAAAATCAAAAAGAATTTTCAGAAATTCATTTGGAATAAGAGTCGAGTCTTTCATAAAAAAAAAATCTTTCCTATTTTGAAATGACTCTAAAAGGGTTTTTCAATAAATGAAAAAGAATCCGAATGAGGAAAGAGGGGAGTCAGATTTTTTGCAGCTATCTAAGAATTGTTTGAATCGAGGGTTCATGTTCATGCTGTAAGACTTATCCGATCTTATCCATTGTTCCAATTTTTTTTTGTTTCGAATAAATCATGTCTAGGACAGTATTAAAGATCTCATCGAAAACTTACAGCAGCTTGCCAAACAAAGGCTAAGAGAAAAAAGAGAAGGGGTATTACTGGCATAAAATCTACGATTGGATTCAAAAAAGCGTAGGCCTCAGGCAATTTGGCTAAGAAAAAACTACTTGAATAAAGGGTGGAATGAAGACAGATACAGATCAAACTAAAGATATTAAGCATAACAAACATTTTTTTTTTTCTTGGACTTGGAGATAATTGTATTTTGATTGAGTTATTGTTATTGATAATTGATATCCCTTAAAAATGAAAAAAAAAAAGGTAAGGGATACCAAAAAATCCTTCTTTGAACTCACCCAATCAAAAATCCTTCAATTCTCAAAAAAGAATAGAAGAAATCATACTTTTATACAATATCTTAATTGAATTATATGTAATGATCAATAAATTCAGCTTCATTGTATATCTACACGTGTCAAAACCCTAGGAACAATAGAGTCCATAGATATTTATTTTAGATTGGAATTGACGAACAACCAAAAACAATACTACTCTTTAGTAGTATTGAATAGAAATTGAAATGGGGCGTGGCCAAGTGGTAAGGCAACGGGTTTTGGTCCCGCTATTCGGAGGTTCGAATCCTTCCGTCCCAGGGAATACCTATTCTATATATAGATAGAAACATAGATAGAAATATCTATTATCACAATAAAGAAAGGTTTTCTTTTTGAACTACCTTCTGTTTTTTGAACTACCTTCTCTACTCTTTAAGAGTTAAATATTGGATATTATGTGATTCTTGTTTCTGATTTTTAATGATTCTATTCTTCTTTAAATCCTATTTTTTTCTTCTTTAAATCCTATTTTTTCACAAATTAAATTCAACTAAGATACATATAGATGAAACTGAATCGAGTTGTGATCTAGGAATCTAGATTCGAAGAATTGGAAATAAAGAAAAAAAAAGGGGGTTGCAAAAGAGGTTGAATGCGCTTTTCATCGTATGTCCATCCCCTTATACTTTGAATATTGAATATTCATATTGAAGTTTAAGTTAGTTACTTCGAAAAGCCTTACGTCCCATATAATAAGAATTAATTAACAATGTAAGATAGCAATTTAACTAGCTGTGCTTGTACAAATTGGAAAATTGGATTAAGAAATAATCAAGTTACATACATATAACGTATCTATTTTCTTTGAACCTCATTTTTAGGTATTTCATTTCGTATTTGATTTGGTTCGCATATATAATTGTAAATATATGTAATAATATATACAGGGGGGGGTAATTCATACATCCTATATTCTATTCCCCTTGCTTTAAATAAAAATTATTGAACGAACCCCCACCAGTCAAAGAAACTACGCGTAAAATGAGGAAATGCTTAATGTATTATTGTCGTTCTATTTCAGTGATAACGTTTTTTGGTTTTTTGAAAAAGATTTTGGATCCGTTAATTTGAAATATTCTATATTGAATATTCATAATTCATTCCAATGACAATTGTTCAGTCTATCTGATAGAGGGAATTCTTTTTTTTATGATTTTTTTTTTCAGTATGAAATGAAAGAAAAAGAGCCTAAATCTTCCTTTACATCAACTTTTTTTTATTCACTCCACGAAAAAAAGAAATTTCTTTCTTTTTCTATCTATCTATATTTTTTTAATCACTGAGGTTTAATTCAAAGATGAATTATTTATGATGATAAATGCAATCTTTAGGAAAACTTTATTCAAATAGTGATATCCAGGTAGGTTTTTTTTCAATTCAATAACTATTTGAATTGAATGATTTCTTATGAGTATTTGATATTCGAAGAAGTCTAAGATTGTTGAATATATCCTCTCAAGTTACTTGAAGATGCAATGTAGATTCAATACAAAGAACTTTTTTCTTCCTAATATTTAGAAATTAATAAATAAAATAAAAATATTGCATTCATCCAATAAAAAGAAAATCGAGGATTAAATTGAATTCTTTCTAAGACTTCTTTAGAAACCAATGGAACGACCGAACAAATGACTATTCATGATTCCCTAATTGAATCAATTACATATCAGTTCCAAACTAGAGGAATGTTATGGTAAAACTTCGTTTGAAACGATGTGGTAGAAAGCAACGTGCGACTTGAAGGACATGATCAGTTGTGGATTCTTACACCCACCCTTTTTATTATATAGGAATGAAGGTGCTCTTGGCTCGACATCCTTTGTTCTGTTCCACTCGAAACCTCATTTTTTCTTGGGTTGTAGTGTAAACAGTATGTGATGTAGCTCGAGTAGAAAGTATTGATTCATTTCTCAGGGCAAGGATCTAGGGTTAGTGCCAATTAATAAGTTGGAACAACTTCGTAAGTGTAGTCTATTTTCGATTTCTAAATCGAAAGGATCCAATTCGAGCAAGTTTCAAATCCAAAAAAGGAAAATTTGTTGGAATTAGTGAAACTCTTTTGATCAAAAGTGTATCTTGCGGGAATCAACCGTTTATGATTCTTTGATAGAAATAAATCAGAAAAAGGGCCGTGTTGCTGCCATTTTGAAACGATTAAAAATCACCGAAGTAATGTCTAAACCCAATGATTCAAGGCAAAGATAAAATATTTTGGAACAAGGAAATATCTTTTTTTTAATTGTCTCGACAACTAGATCAAGAACAAGGAGTCCAAATATATTCTAAACGAGACAAAGAAAAAGGGGTTAGAGACCACTCAAAAAATCAAATACATAAGGGTTTTCTTTTGAGCTATTTCATATTTCCGAGTTACTCAACTTGAGTTTTGAGAATACAAATTATTTTTTTTTTTTGATAAAGAAAAAGAAGAAAAAAAAAGTATTAAATAATCTTAGTCTAATTGATTTGATTTAATGCTTTTATAGATCTATTTGACATTCGAATTGTATACATAGACATATCTTCTAATTTCTCGAGCCGTACGAAGAGAAAGCTTCGTATACGTTTCTAGGGGGGGTTCTAGTTTATCTACGTCTATCCCAATGAGCCGTTTATCGAATCGTTGCAATTGATGTCCGATCCCGAAGAGAAGGAAGAGATCTTCGGAAAGTGGGTTTTTATGATCCGATAAATAATCAAACGTATTTAAATATTCCTGCTATTCTATTTTTTCTTGAAAAAGGTGCTCAACCTACAGGAACTGTTTATGATATTTTAAAGAAAGCGGGGGTTTCTTTTTAGAGAATTTCGTCTTAATTTAAAGGAAAGTCAATTAATGAAATACAAAAGAAGAGGGTGTGGGTGATTCGTATATAGCTTTGTATAAGTATAAGTTTTTTTCTACTA